AGTAATTAGTGAACCTATGAGAGATTTTTATAATTAGTTTCTTTATCTTCTATCTCCCATCGATTTGATTTAGTTATTCACTAGAGCAATTATGATCTGGAATCGATCCGGGGCAAGTGTTCGGATCTATTATGACATAGTCATGGGGCGCTCAACGGACCTTTTTTATCTTATAAAAGATTTTCCGGGCTTTAAATTGGTGGAAAAACCATTTTTTTTTGTGCAACCTAGTGTATTTATTAATATCTCAGTTAATATCTCAGTTAAGTTAGAAGTTCCTAGATGATGCTACATCTTCCATGGACGACAGGGAACATATTAATTATTTAATCGATTCTGAACTTAATTATTACTCTATTCGAAATTACATAGGCAGTTATGGGTCATTCCTAATTCCTAATGCAATATTCCAGTATCTATCTTTTTAGTCATTCAAAAGTGAGTTTTAATAGCAGAGCCGAAAAATAAATATATATTCTCTACTCGATCTATATTCTCTACTCTATCTGCGTATCGTTTATACCCACAAAATACCAGAAGAAATAGAAAAAGATCTTCGAAAGGAAAGGATATAATGAAATTCTTTGATTGTTTTTTCCCCAAAAAAGGGATCCATTTTATTTGACTGATGGGGCCAACAAACAATTAATTCTAAAAAAATCAAAAGAAAGAGTGCTCTTATTCGAAACGTCTCGTAATCTTCAACCAATTTTGCGCTTCAATATAATTACCAGGCGTAAGCGCTATAGCTTGTTTCCAATACTCAGCGGCTTGATCGAACCAAGCCTCCGCAATTTCAGAATCGCCCTGCCGAATGGCCTGTTCTCCTCGGTCGGAATAGGTGGTTCAATTCCTTTCCTTAGAACCGTACTTGAGAGTTTCCTACCTCATACGGCTCAGCATTCAATCGTTGCAGTATCAATTTTTTTTTTAATAATTGAATGAGATTTCTGCTAGACCTATCCCATTTTTTCTCGGGGTAACGAAAAGAGGTTAATTCCATAAGTTTCAAACTTAAATATTGATTACTAATCATTTTTTTAGTTTTATCTTTTCTCCCACTTTCAAAAGAATAAATCATAAGCATTTCCACTCGTACTAGAATTTTCTGAAAGTTAACTATCTCGGTTTCATAGAGAAATAAATATAGAATTTTTGAAAAATACTTTTTTTCATAATAAAGATTTCATAATAAAGAAAAAAAGACTTACTATCTTTGGGATCTGATACTACACCGCTGCTCAATCCCTTAGTGGATCAGCTTTATTACATAAGTTGATTCCTAACTTTTATCTTATATCATAATTTAATATCATAATATAAGTAAGTAAGCAGTTCTTATTGTATCGGCCCAAAACCTCACTAATTGATCTTTACGGTGCTTTCTCTATCAATTAGATCTATTATCCATAGAATAAAGTATCTAGGCATATCTATTTCTTCATACTTCGACTTCTATGAAGAAGTTCCTTTCTTTGCTACAGCTGATAAAAATCGTTTTTTTTTTAACGATGCATATGTAGAAAGCCCTTTTTCGAGTCATTTGTTCTAGTATTTATAGCGGATTCACTCTTTTATCTTTCCTTTTTTCTTTCTATAGTGGAGATAGTCGCACGTAATGACAGATCACAGCCATATTATTAAAAGCTTGGGGTAAGAACGGGTTTCGTTCTAGTGCCCGAAAATAATATTCCAAGGCTTTGGTATGTTCTCCGTTACTTGTGTGGATAAGGCCTATGTTATAGAGTATATAGCTTCGATCATAGGGATCAATTTCTAGTCGCATAGCTTCATAATAATTCTGTAAAGCTTCGGCATAATTTCCTTCGGATTGAGCCGACATCCGTTACGGTCGTCGTTCGATTCAAAGAATCTCCGTTCCAGAACCGTACGCGAGATTTCCACCTCATACGGCTCCTCCCTTAATGTGCATAAGGAGAATAATAGATGGAATCAAAACAAAAAAAAAGATTGAAATATTCTCCTTATTGACTGAATGGGGCTAGTGTTTTTACAAGAAATCTCTAGCCAACCTTCCTGCAAAAGATCTTTGCTTAACATCAAATGTGTTGATACTAGATAAATAAAAAAAACGGTAACTTCAACAATTTCTTTGTCCCTCACGCCCCTTAATTTCCAGGAATTCCTCACTTCAACAGTCTTCGATGGTTATACGGGTATCAAAAATACGAACGAGATGGATGTTTGTTGGCCCAACCATTCTTCTTAGTTCCGATCTCGATAAGGAAATAGGATAATTTATAACAAAGTTTTTGTGTTGTTGATTCCTAAGCGTAGTACTCGTTCCCCTATGCCGCCTATTGGTACTAATTGGAGGAGGGTTGCCCTGCAATACATATCCCATGGATAGTTTTAACCTTTCGCTCAATACTCGAATCGACAATTGAAGCATCGGAGGCTGCATTAATCGGGGATACACGACAGAAGGAATTTTTTTTTTTTTACAAACTTCACCTTCAAAAAGCGTAGATTTATTTCA